GCTAGCGTAGCTTAATCAAAGCATAACACTGAAGATGTTAAGATGAGCCCTAGAAAGCTCCGCAAGCACAAAGGCTTGGTCCTGACTTTACTATCAACTCTAGCTAAACTTACACATGCAAGTATCCGCATCCCCGTGAGAATGCCCTACAGTTCCCCGCCCGGGAACAAGGAGCGGGTATCAGGCACAACACTACTAGCCCACGACACCTTGCTTAGCCACACCCCCAAGGGAACTCAGCAGTGATAAACATTAAGCCATAAGTGAAAACTTGACTTAGTTAAAGCTAACAGGGCCGGTAAAACTCGTGCCAGCCACCGCGGTTATACGAGAGGCCCAAGTTGATAATTACCGGCGTAAAGCGTGGTTAAGATTTCTATAAAACTAAAGCCGAACCCCCTCAGAGCTGTTATACGCACCCGAAGGTAAGAAGTTCAACCACGAAAGTGGCTTTACAGCCCCGAACCCACGAAAGCTAAGATACAAACTGGGATTAGATACCCCACTATGCTTAGTCATAAACATTGGCAGTATGTTACATACACTGCCCGCCTGGGTACTACGAGCATCAGCTTGAAACCCAAAGGACTTGGCGGTGCTTTAGACCCACCTAGAGGAGCCTGTTCTAGAACCGATAACCCCCGTTCAACCTCACCTTCCCTTGTCTTCCCCGCCTATATACCGCCGTCGTCAGCTTACCCTGTGAAGGCCAAATAGTAAGCAAAATTGGTACAACCTAAAACGTCAGGTCGAGGTGTAGCGTATGGGGAGGGAAGAAATGGGCTACATTTCCTACCACAGGAAACACGAATCATGTGCTGAAACGTACATCTAAAGGAGGATTTAGCAGTAAGCAGAAAATAGAGCGTTCCGCTGAAATTGGCCCTGAAGCGCGCACACACCGCCCGTCACTCTCCCCAAGCCTACAAATTTTAGTAACTAAAACCTTACAATCGCAAAGGGGAGGCAAGTCGTAACATGGTAAGTGTACCGGAAGGTGCACTTGGAAAAATCAGAGCGTAGCTAAGACAGAAAAGCATCTCCCTTACACTGAGAAGTCCCCCGTGCAAATCGGAGCGCCCTGACGCCTAACAGCTAGCCCCCTAAAACCAGAACCAACAAACCAACATTTATACCCCTTAATACACTATTGCTGTATTAAACAAACCATTTTTCCCCCTAAGTATGTGTGACAGAAAAGGGTCTAGAGAGCTATAGAGAAAGTACCGCAAGGGAACGCTGAAAGAGAAGTGAAACAACCCAGTGAAGCCTAAAAAAGCAGAGATTTAACCTCGTACCTTTTGCATCATGATTTAGCCAGTGTAACCCAAGCAAAGAGTGCTTTAGTTTGACAACCCGAAACTAAGTGAGCTACTCCAAGACAGCCTATTAATAGGGCTAACCCGTCTCTGTGGCAAAAGAGTGGGAAGAGCTTTGAGTAGAGGTGACAGACCTACCGAACTTAGTTATAGCTGGTTGCCTGGGAATTGGATAGAAGTTCAGCCTCCCGAATTCTTCGCTCCTCTCAGTTTTACCCCTCCTGATACCTTAAGAAGTCGAGAGAGTTAGTCAAAGGGGGTACAGCCCCTTTGAACCAAGATACAACTTTTCCAGGAGGGTAAAGATCATAATATAGAAGGAAAAATACTTAGGTGGGCCTAAAAGCAGCCATCCCCTCAGAAAGCGTTAAAGCTCAAGTATTCTTCTACCCCCTTTATACGGATCATCAAATCTCATCCCCCTAATTTTACCAGGCCGTCCCATGCAAACATGGGAGTGACCCTGCTAATATGAGTAATAAGAGAGCCTAAGACTCTCTCCTTGCACGCGTGTAAGTCGGAACGGACACCCCTCCGAACCTTAACGGCCCCAACCCCAGAGGGCACTGAATAACATACCAAAAAACTAGAAAAACGTTCAATAAACCAACCGTTAACCCCACACAGGTGTGCCCCTAAGGAAAGACTAAAAGAAAGAGAAGGAACTCGGCAAACACATCAAGCCTCGCCTGTTTACCAAAAACATCGCCTCTTGTGAAACTTAGAAATAAGAGGTCCCGCCTGCCCTGTGACTATAAGTTTAACGGCCGCGGTATTTTGACCGTGCGAAGGTAGCGCAATCACTTGTCTTTTAAATGGAGACCTGTATGAATGGCATAACGAGGGCTTAACTGTCTCCTTTTTCAAGTCAATGAAATTGATCCCCCCGTGCAGAAGCGGGGATAATAACATAAGACGAGAAGACCCTATGAAGCTTTAGATGCAAGACAGATCATGTTAAACCCTCCCTGATAAGGGGAAAAACCAAGTGAACCCTGTCCTAATGTCTTTGGTTGGGGCGACCGCGGGGAAACAAAAAACCCCCACGTGGAATGGGAGCTCCCCTCCTACAACTAAGAGCTGCCGCTCTAGTTAACAGAATTTCTGACCAATAAGATCCGGCAATGCCGATCAACGAACCGAGTTACTCTAGGGATAACAGCGCAATCCTCTTTTAGAGCCCATATCGACAAGAGGGTTTACGACCTCGATGTTGGATCAGGACATCCTAATGGTGCAGCCGCTATTAAGGGTTCGTTTGTTCAACGATTAAAGTCCTACGTGATCTGAGTTCAGACCGGAGTAATCCAGGTCAGTTTCTATCTATGACATGATCTTTTCTAGTACGAAAGGACCGAGAAGATAAGGCCCCTGCCCTAGGCACGCCTTACCCCCACCTAATGAAAACAACTAAAGTAGGCAAGAGGGCATGCCCCCGCCCGCCGAAGAGCACGGCGTGTTAAGGTGGCAGAGCCCGGTAATTGCAAAAGGTCTAAGCCCTTTCCACAGAGGTTCAAGTCCTCTCCTTAACTATGATTTCAGTACTTATTACCCATATTATTAACCCCCTAGCCTTCATCGTGCCCGTCCTCTTAGCCGTTGCCTTCCTAACTCTCCTTGAACGAAAAGTTCTTGGGTACATACAACTACGAAAGGGCCCTAATATTGTAGGACCCTACGGTCTCCTACAGCCCATCGCTGACGGTGTAAAACTATTTATTAAAGAACCAGTACGCCCCTCCACCGCCTCCCCCATCCTCTTCCTTTTAACCCCCATCCTCGCCTTAACACTCGCCTTAACCCTCTGAGCCCCAATGCCTATACCTTACCCTGTCGTGGACCTTAACCTTGGCATTTTGTTTCTTCTGGCCCTCTCCAGCCTGGCCGTCTATTCAATTTTAGGCTCAGGATGAGCCTCCAATTCAAAATATGCTCTTATCGGCGCCCTACGAGCTGTTGCCCAAACAATTTCCTATGAGGTTAGCCTAGGTCTCATTCTCTTAAACATTATTATTTTTACAGGAGGCTTTACCCTTCAAACCTTCAACGTAGCCCAAGAAAGCATCTGATTGATTGCACCTGCCTGACCCCTTGCCGCAATATGGTACATCTCCACCCTCGCAGAAACCAATCGTGCCCCCTTTGACCTCACAGAGGGGGAATCAGAGCTAGTCTCCGGATTTAACGTCGAGTACGCCGGAGGCCCTTTTGCTTTATTCTTTTTGGCAGAGTACGCGAATATTCTCCTAATAAATACCCTCTCCGCCACACTTTTCTTAGGGGCCTCCCACATTCCCACCTTGCCCGAACTCACTGCTCTTAACCTAATAACTAAAGCCGCCCTACTTTCTGTTGTGTTCCTTTGAGTCCGAGCGTCATACCCCCGGTTTCGGTACGACCAACTTATACACTTAATCTGAAAAAACTTTCTTCCCCTAACTTTGGCTTTAGTTATTTGACATCTTGCCCTTCCCATTGCATTTGCTGGCCTACCACCGCAGCTGTAACCCCGGAGTTGTGCCTGAAGTAAAGGGCCACTTTGATAGAGTGTACCATGAGGGTTAAAGTCCCTCCAGCTCCTTAGAAAGAAGGGACTCGAACCCTACCTGAAGAGATCAAAACTCTTAGTGCTTCCACTACACCACTTCCTAGTAAAGTCAGCTAATTAAGCTTTTGGGCCCATACCCCAAACATGTTGGTTAAACTCCTTCCTTTACTAATGAACCCATACATCTTAGCCGCCCTACTTTTTGGTTTAGGTCTAGGCACCACAATTACATTCGCGAGCTCCCACTGACTCCTCGCCTGAATAGGCCTTGAAATAAATACTCTGGCCATTATTCCCCTTATAGCACAACATCACCACCCCCGTGCAGTAGAAGCAACAACTAAGTATTTTCTCACCCAAGCAACTGCAGCCGCCATACTTCTCTTTGCCAGCACAACCAACGCTTGATTAACAGGGCAATGAGACATTCAACAAATATCTGACCCCCTCCCCATTACCCTCATCACTCTTGCCTTAGCACTAAAAATTGGCCTTGCACCTGTTCACTCATGATTACCTGAAGTTCTTCAAGGATTAGACCTTACGACCGGACTGATCCTCTCCACGTGGCAAAAACTTGCCCCCTTTGCCCTCCTGCTTCAAATCCAACCCGCCAACTCAGCAATTCTAATTGCTTTTGGTCTAACCTCCACCCTTGTTGGTGGTTGAGGAGGACTAAATCAAACCCAACTTCGTAAGATTCTTGCTTACTCATCCATCGCCCACCTTGGCTGGATAATTCTAGTGCTTCAATTCTCCCCCTCCCTGACACTTGTAACCCTGCTAACATATTTTGTGATGACGATCTCCACATTCCTTGTGTTTAAACTGAGTAAATCAACCAACATCAACATACTTGCTACATCGTGAGCCAAAGCCCCCGCTTTAACAGCCTTCACCCCTCTAATTCTCCTGTCACTGGGAGGCCTCCCCCCATTAACAGGCTTTATACCTAAATGACTTATCCTCCAAGAACTTGCCAAGCAAGACCTAGCCCTAACAGCAACCCTAGCCGCAATAACAGCCCTTCTTAGCCTCTACTTTTACCTGCGAATCTCCTATGCCATAACGCTTACCATGTCCCCCAACACCCTCACAGGCACTACCCCTTGACGACTGCAACAAACACAATTTACATTTCCACTAGCAATAACTACCACCACGACCCTCTTACTATTACCACTAACCCCCACAATCGTGGCACTTCTCGCCCTTTAAGAGACTTAGGCTAGCACAAGACCAAGGGCCTTCAAAGCCCTAAGCGAGGGTGAAAATCCCTCAGTCCCTGATAAGACTTGCGGGATACTACCCCACATCTCCTGCATGCAAAACAGACACTTTAATTAAGCTAAAACCTTTCTAGATAGGTAGGCCTCGATCCTACAAATTCTTAGTTAACAGCTAAGCGCTCAAGCCAGCGAGCATCCATCTACCCTTTCCCCCGCCTGTCCGGGGACAAAAGGCGGGGGAAAGCCCCGGCAGACGCTAGTCTGCTCCTTAAGATTTGCAATCTAACATGACGAACACCTCAGGGCTTGGTAAGAAGAGGACTCAAACCTCTGTCAATGGGGTTACAATCCACCGCTTAAATACTCAGCCATCCTACCTGTGGCCACCACACGTTGATTCTTCTCGACTAATCACAAAGATATCGGCACCCTCTATCTAGTATTTGGTGCTTGAGCCGGAATAGTGGGCACCGCCCTAAGCTTACTCATCCGAGCAGAACTAAGCCAGCCCGGCGCGCTCCTCGGAGACGACCAGATTTATAACGTTATTGTTACAGCACACGCCTTTGTAATAATTTTCTTTATAGTGATACCAATTATGATTGGGGGCTTTGGAAACTGGCTGGTGCCTCTAATGATTGGTGCCCCCGACATGGCGTTTCCTCGAATGAACAACATGAGCTTCTGACTGTTACCCCCCTCTTTCCTGCTTCTTCTTGCCTCCTCTGGAGTAGAAGCAGGAGCTGGGACCGGATGAACTGTTTACCCTCCCCTGGCTGGAAACTTAGCACACGCCGGAGCATCCGTTGATTTAACTATTTTCTCCCTGCATCTGGCAGGGATTTCCTCAATCCTAGGGGCCATTAATTTCATTACAACTATTATTAACATAAAACCCCCTGCCATCTCTCAGTACCAAACACCCCTATTCGTGTGAGCCGTTTTAATCACTGCTGTACTCCTCCTTCTTTCCCTCCCCGTGCTCGCTGCAGGCATCACGATGCTACTTACAGACCGTAACTTAAACACCACTTTCTTTGACCCGGCAGGAGGGGGCGACCCTATTCTCTACCAACATTTATTCTGGTTCTTTGGCCACCCTGAGGTTTACATTCTTATTCTGCCCGGCTTTGGAATAATCTCCCATATTGTTGCCTACTACGCCGGCAAAAAAGAGCCTTTTGGCTACATAGGAATAGTCTGAGCTATAATGGCTATCGGTCTACTAGGCTTTATTGTATGAGCCCACCACATGTTTACAGTTGGAATAGACGTGGACACCCGAGCCTACTTTACATCCGCAACTATAATTATTGCTATCCCTACCGGTGTAAAAGTATTCAGCTGACTCGCGACGCTTCACGGGGGCTCTATCAAATGAGAAACCCCTCTTCTATGAGCACTAGGCTTTATTTTTCTCTTTACCGTAGGGGGACTTACGGGAATTGTTCTAGCTAACTCCTCACTAGACATCGTCCTACACGACACTTATTATGTAGTAGCCCACTTCCACTATGTTTTATCTATAGGCGCTGTATTCGCCATTGTCGCCGCCTTCGTTCACTGATTTCCACTGTTCTCAGGCTACACCCTTCATAGCACCTGAACTAAAATCCACTTTGGCATTATGTTCACAGGGGTTAACCTAACATTCTTCCCTCAACATTTCCTAGGCCTAGCCGGAATGCCTCGACGGTACTCGGACTACCCAGACGCCTACACTCTGTGAAATACAGTCTCGTCCATCGGATCCCTCATTTCTTTAGTAGCAGTTATCATGTTTTTGTTCATTATTTGAGAAGCCTTTGCCGCCAAACGTGAAGTACTTGCTGTAGAATTAACTTCAACCAACGTCGAATGACTACACGGCTGCCCTCCCCCCTATCACACATTTGAGGAACCCGCATTTGTTCAAGTTCAACCCAACTAACGAGAAAGGGAGGAGTCGAACCCCCATGGGCTGGTTTCAAGCCAGCTACATAGCCGCTCTGTCACTTTCTTTATAAGATACTAGTAAAACAGCAATTACACTGCCTTGTCAAGGCAGAATTGTGGGTTAGACCCCCGCGTATCTTGACTAATTAATGGCCCATCCCTCACAGCTAGGTTTTCAAGATGCAGCTTCACCTGTTATAGAAGAACTTCTCCATTTTCACGACCACGCCCTTATAATTGTGTTCCTTATTAGTACCCTAGTACTTTACATTATTGTTGCTATAGTCTCTACTAAATTAACTAACAAGTATATTCTGGACTCACAAGAAATCGAGATTATTTGAACTGTTTTACCTGCCATTATTCTTATTTTAATTGCTCTCCCTTCCCTTCGCATCCTTTACCTTATAGATGAAATTAATGACCCCCACTTGACAATTAAAGCAATGGGGCACCAATGATACTGAAGCTACGAATACACAGACTATGAAGATCTTGGATTTGACTCATACATAATCCCTACACAAGACCTCACCCCCGGGCAATTTCGTCTTTTAGAAGCCGACCATCGAATAGTTATTCCAGTCGAATCCCCCATTCGAATCCTTGTATCCGCTGAAGACGTTTTGCACTCATGAGCAGTCCCCGCTTTAGGAGTAAAAATAGACGCAGTCCCAGGCCGCCTAAATCAAACAGCCTTTATTGCATCCCGCCCAGGAGTCTTCTACGGGCAATGCTCTGAAATTTGTGGTGCAAATCACAGCTTTATACCTATCGTGGTGGAGGCAGTTCCTTTAGAACACTTTGAAAATTGATCCTCACTAATACTTGAAGACGCCTCGCTAAGAAGCTAAACCGGGCCTAGCGTTAGCCTTTTAAGCTAAAGACTGGTGACTCCCAACCACCCCTAGCGACATGCCCCAACTCAACCCCGCGCCCTGATTCGCTATTCTAGTTTTTACTTGACTAATTTTCCTAATTGTTGTTCCCACAAAAATTCTAGCCCACACCTACCCTAACGAACCCACCTCGCAAAGCACCGAGAAACCTAAGACAGAGCCCTGAACCTGACCATGACATTAAGCTTCTTTGACCAATTTATGAGCCCCACATTTGTAGGCATCCCTCTTATGGCCTTAGCCCTCTCTCTTCCCTGAATCCTCTACCCTGCCCCCTCCGCTCGATGACTAAACAACCGGCTTCTCTCCCTTCAAGGTTGGTTTATTAGCCGTTTTACGCAACAGCTTCTTCTCCCCTTAAATATTGGGGGACACAAATGAGCTGCCCTTTTAGCGTCATTAATAATTTTTTTGATTACCCTAAATATGCTTGGCCTTCTGCCTTACACATTTACCCCTACCACACAACTGTCCCTTAATTTAGGACTCGCAGTACCCCTCTGATTGGCAACCGTAATTATTGGTATGCGAAATCAGCCAACTCACGCTCTTGGCCATCTTTTACCGGAGGGCACCCCCGGGCCCCTAATCCCTATCCTTATTGTCATCGAGACAATTAGCCTATTTATTCGTCCTCTCGCCCTAGGCGTCCGACTCACGGCAAACCTCACCGCCGGCCACCTTTTAATTCAACTTATTGCCACAGCAGCATTTGTTCTTCTCCCTTTAATGCCCGCAGTAGCAATCCTAACTTCAACAGTTCTTGTCCTCCTTACTCTGCTAGAAGTTGCCGTAGCTATAATTCAAGCCTACGTATTTGTTCTTCTCCTAACCCTTTATCTACAAGAAAACGTCTAATGGCCCACCAAGCACATGCATACCACATAGTTGACCCTAGCCCCTGACCACTAACAGGCGCAGTAGCCGCCCTACTAATGACATCCGGCCTCGCAATCTGATTCCATTTCCATTCAACGACCCTAATAGGACTTGGCATAGCTCTCCTTCTTTTAACAATGTACCAATGATGACGAGACATCATCCGGGAAGGCACATTTCAAGGTCATCATACACCCCCTGTACAGAAAGGACTCCGATACGGGATAATTCTCTTTATTACCTCAGAAGTTTTCTTTTTTCTTGGGTTCTTTTGAGCATTTTATCACTCCAGCCTGGCCCCTACTCCTGAACTAGGTGGTTGCTGACCTCCCACCGGCATCACCCCTCTAGACCCGTTTGAAGTTCCTTTACTAAATACTGCTGTCCTGCTCGCCTCCGGGGTAAGCGTCACGTGGGCTCACCACAGTATTATAGAGGGCGAGCGTAAACAAGCTATTCAGTCCCTTGCACTGACCATCCTTCTAGGATTTTACTTCACATTCCTGCAAGCCATGGAGTACTACGAAGCCCCCTTTACTATTGCAGACGGTGTCTACGGCGCCACATTCTTCGTAGCCACGGGCTTTCATGGGCTCCACGTCATTATTGGCTCTACATTCCTTGCCATCTGCCTACTTCGCCAAATTCAATACCACTTCACATCAGAACACCATTTTGGGTTTGAAGCAGCCGCCTGATACTGACATTTCGTAGACGTTGTCTGACTTTTCCTCTACGTCTCCATCTACTGATGAGGATCTTAGTCTTTCTAGTATCAAGCAAGTATAAGTGACTTCCAATCACCCGGTCTTGGTTAAAGTCCAAGGAAAGATAATGAATTTAATTACAACTATTATTATTATTACTACTATTCTGCCCATCATCCTTGCCCTTGTCTCTTTTTGACTCCCTCAGATAACGCCGGACCACGAAAAGCTCTCCCCCTACGAATGTGGGTTTGACCCCCTGGGCTCAGCCCGTCTGCCCTTTTCCCTTCGCTTCTTTCTCGTCGCTATCCTTTTTCTTCTCTTTGACCTAGAAATTGCCCTCCTTCTCCCCCTCCCCTGAGGAGACCAACTTACGACCCCCCTTTTAACATTCCTATGGGCTTCAGCCGTCTTAGCCCTCTTAACTCTTGGCTTAATCTACGAATGACTTCAAGGCGGCCTAGAATGAGCCGAGTAGGTAATTAGTCTAAGAAAAACATTTGATTTCGGCTCAAAAACTTGTGGTTAAAGTCCACAATTGCCTAATGACCCCCGTTCACTTTGCTTTTTCATCAGCCTTCATTTTAGGGCTAACCGGCCTGGCATTTCATCGCACCCACCTTCTCTCCGCCCTTTTATGCTTAGAGGGGATGATGCTTTCTTTATTTATTGCCCTCTCCCTCTGAACCTTACAGTTAGACTCTACAAACTTCTCGGGAGCCCCCATGCTTCTACTTGCATTTTCAGCCTGTGAAGCAAGTGCAGGTCTCGCTCTCCTAGTAGCCACCGCTCGAACTCACGGAACAGACCGACTTCAAAGCCTTAACCTCCTACAATGCTAAAAATCCTTATCCCAACACTTATGCTTATCCCAACTGCCTGGGCGACCCCCGCCAAATGACTTTGACCCACAACCCTCGCCCATAGCCTCATCATTGCACTTGTAAGCCTAGCTTGACTAAAAAATGCATCAGAAACCAGCTGAACAACTCTAACCCCCTATATGGCTACAGACCCCCTATCCACCCCTCTGCTTGTTCTTACCTGCTGACTACTACCCCTTATAATTTTAGCGAGCCAGAATCACACAGCCCTAGAACCTCTAAACCGTCAGCGGATGTACATCACCCTCCTGACATCCCTTCAATTCTTCCTTATCTTAGCCTTCAGCGCCACAGAAATAATCATGTTTTATGTTATATTTGAAGCTACTCTAATCCCCACACTTATTATTATTACCCGCTGAGGAAATCAGACAGAGCGACTTAACGCAGGGACCTATTTCTTATTTTATACCCTGGCAGGGTCACTTCCATTATTGGTCGCACTTCTCCTTCTGCAAAATAACATCGGCACTCTCTCGTTAATTACCCTTCAATTTTCAGACCCACTTCAACTTACTTCTTTCGGGGACAAGCTATGGTGAGCAGGATGCCTCCTAGCATTCCTAGTAAAAATACCCTTGTACGGCGTCCACCTTTGACTGCCTAAAGCCCATGTAGAAGCCCCCATCGCAGGCTCAATGATTCTTGCAGCCGTCCTTTTAAAACTGGGGGGCTACGGGATAATACGAATTGTGGTAATACTTGAACCCCTCACCAAAGAGCTAAGCTACCCCTTCATTATTTTTGCATTATGAGGGGTAGTCATGACAGGTTCAATTTGCCTACGTCAAACAGACCTAAAGTCTCTCATTGCATACTCCTCAGTCAGTCATATAGGCCTAGTAGTTGGGGGTATCCTTGTTCAGACCCCCTGAGGCTTCTCAGGAGCTCTTATTTTGATGATTGCCCACGGATTAACATCTTCCGCCCTCTTTTGCTTGGCTAATACAAACTACGAGCGTACCCACAGTCGAACGATACTCCTCGCCCGCGGCCTCCAGATAGTACTACCCTTAATAACAGCCTGATGATTTATTGCTAGTTTGGCCAACCTGGCTCTTCCACCCCTTCCCAATCTTATAGGAGAACTAATGATTGTGGTCTCCTTGTTCAACTGGTCCTGATGAACCCTTGCATTAACCGGGGCAGGTATACTAATCACCGCAAGTTACTCCCTCTACATGTTCCTTATAACCCAACGAGGCCCCATTCCCCCTCATCTGATTGCCTTAGACCCCTCCCACTCTCGAGAACATTTGCTCATGATTCTCCACCTTCTGCCCTTAATCCTCCTAATAGTTAAGCCTGAGCTAATCTGAGGATGGGCGTACTGTAGATATAGTTTAACGAAAACATTAGATTGTGATTCTAAAAACAGAGGTTAAAGCCCCCTTATCCACCGAGAGAGGCTCGCCAGCAACGAAGACTGCTAATCTCCGCGACCTTGGTTGAACCCCAAGGCTCACTCGCCCTCGCTTCTAAAGGATAACAGCTCATCCGTTGGTCTTAGGAACCAAAAACTCTTGGTGCAAATCCAAGTAGCAGCTATGCACCCCACTTCCCTTATAATAACCTCAAGTTTAATAATTATTTTTGTTCTACTAGCGTACCCGGTTTTCACAACATTAAGCCCCGACCCTAAGGAACAGGACTGAGCTCTTTCCCATGTCAAGACTGCAGTTAAACTAGCCTTTCTGGTAAGTCTTCTCCCTCTGTCTCTTTTCCTTAACGAAGGCGCAGAAACAATTATTACGTCCTGAAGCTGGATAAATACCCTGGCATTCGACATTAATATTAGCCTTAAATTTGACCATTACTCACTTATCTTCACCCCCATCGCCCTCTATGTTACATGGTCAATCCTAGAATTTGCCTCATGATACATACACACCGATCCCTTCATGAACCGATTTTTCAAATATCTTCTAATTTTCCTAATTGCTATAATTGTTCTAGTTACAGCAAATAACCTCTTTCAGCTCTTCATTGGGTGGGAAGGAGTCGGCATCATATCTTTCCTTCTCATCGGGTGATGGTACGGACGGACAGATGCAAACACTGCAGCCCTTCAAGCAGTTGTATATAACCGAGTCGGGGACATCGGTCTAATTTTTGCCATAGCATGAATAGCCACAAACCTTAACTCATGGGAAATACAACAAGTATTTACGGCCGCTAAAGACTTCGATCTCACTTTCCCCCTTCTAGGATTCATTGTGGCAGCAACGGGCAAGTCCGCCCAATTTGGGCTCCATCCCTGGCTGCCTTCAGCCATGGAAGGTCCTACGCCGGTATCTGCCCTACTACACTCCAGCACAATAGTCGTTGCAGGAATTTTTTTATTAATTCGGATGAGCCCCCTACTCGCAGAAAACTCGACTGCCCTGACAGTTTGCCTCTGCCTAGGGGCACTCACAACTTTATTTACAGCTACATGTGCCCTAACCCAAAACGACATCAAAAAAATTGTTGCATTTTCAACATCAAGTCAGCTAGGACTGATAATGGTTACACTAGGACTAAACCAGCCTCAACTAGCCTTCCTTCACATTTGCACCCATGCCTTCTTCAAAGCAATGCTTTTCTTGTGCTCAGGCTCAATTATCCATAGCCTCAACGATGAACAAGACATTCGTAAGATAGGCGGAATACACCACCTCGCCCCTTTCACATCCTCCTGTCTAACTATTGGTAGTCTAGCCCTCACAGGCACTCCCTTTCTGGCGGGGTTTTTCTCGAAAGACGCAATCATTGAGGCACTAAACACATCCCACTTAAACGCCTGAGCCCTAGTCTTAACTCTTCTCGCCACTTCCTTCACAGCTATCTACAGCCTCCGAGTTGTATATTTTGTTTCCATGGGCCACCCTCGTTTCAACTCCTTTTCCCCAATTAATGAAAACAGCCCAGCAGTAATTAACCCAATCAAACGACTAGCCCTGGGCAGTATCTTCGCCGGTCTTCTAATTACCTCAAACTTCCTCCCCGTGAAGACACCCATCATAACTATACCACCCCTCCTTAAACTCGCCGCATTAATCGTAACAATCGGAGGGCTCCTACTCGCCTTAGAATTAGCATCCCTTACAAGCAAACAGCTCAAACCCGCCCCTCACCTCGCCCCCCACCATTTCTCTAACATGCTAGGATTTTTTCCTACAATTATTCACCGATGAACCCCTAAACTCAACCTAATTTTAGGCCAGACAGTTGCAAGCCAGATTGTGGACCAAACATGGTTAGAAAAATCCGGGCCTAAGGCCGTAGCCTCCCTGAGCCTCCCCCTCATCACTACCACAAGCAACACACAACGCGGAATAATCAAAACTTACCTCGCCCTCTTTCTACTGACCCTAGCTTTGGCCACCCTCGTATTTATTAACTAGACAGCCCGTAGAGTCCCCCGGCTAAGCCCCCGTGTTAGTTCTAACACAACAAAAAGCGTTAACAACAAGACCCAAGCACTAACCACTAGTATTCCTCCCCCCGCCGAATACATCAAAGCTACCCCTCCGATGTCCCCTCGGAAGACAGAAAGCTCGTCGAGCTCATCCCCCGGGACCCAAGAAACCTCATATCACCCGCCTCAAAATTTAGTAGAAACTAATGTTACCCCCACCACATAAATAGCCATATAGCCCGCAACCGGTCGACTCCCTCAGCTCTCGGGGTACGGCTCAGCAGCAAGCGCCGCTGAATACGCAAACACAACTAACATTCCCCCTAGATAGATTAGAAATAAGACTAGTGAAAGAAAAGGACCCCCGTAATTAATCAAAACCCCACACCCCATGCCAGCTACTATCACTAAACCTAAGGCAGCAAAGTAAGGGGAAGGATTGGAAGCTACCGCAACCAGCCCTAGCACTAACCCTAACAAAAACAAAGACATAATATAGGTCATAATTTCTGCCAGGACTCTAACCAGGACTAATGGCTTGAAAAACCACCGTTGTTATTCAACTACAAAAACCTCTAATGGCAAGCCTCCGAAAAACCCACCCCTTACTAAAGATTGCAAACGACGCACTCGTCGACCTCCCTGCCCCCTCAAACATTTCAGTGTGATGAAATTTTGGTTCCTTACTAGGACTTTGCTTAATTACTCAAATCCTTACGGGACTGTTTCTTGCTATGCACTACACCGCAGATATCGCCACCGCCTTCTCATCCGTAGCCCACATCTGCCGGGACGTAAACTACGGCTGACTGATTCGCAACCTTCATGCCAACGGTGCTTCCTTCTTCTTCATCTGTATCTATTTGCACATTGGCCGGGGCCTCTATTATGGCTCCTACCTTTATAAAGAGACCTGAAATATTGGGGTAGTTCTTCTCCTACTCGTAATAATAACTGCCTTTGTAGGGTACGTACTCCCATGAGGACAAATATCCTTCTGAGGTGCCACTGTCATTACAAACCTTTTATCCGCAGTCCCTTACATCGGCAACACCCTCGTCCAATGGATCTGAGGGGGCTTTTCCGTAGATAACGCCACTCTTACCCGGTTCTTCGCCTTCCACTTTCTTTTCCCCTTTGTTATTGCAGGTGCCACCCTTGTTCACCTTCTTTTCCTTCATCAAACAGGCTCGAATAATCCCCTCGGATTAAACTCCGACGCTGACAAAATCTCGTTCCACCCCTACTTTTCTTATAAAGACCTCCTAGGATTCGCTGTTCTACTTATTGCCTTAACCTCTCTCGCCCTGTTTGCCCCTAATCTACTAGGAGACCCAGACAATTTTACCCCCGCAAACCCCTTAGTTACACCTCCACACATTAAGCCAGAGTGATACTTCCTGTTTGCTTATGCAATCCTGCGCTCCATCCCTAATAAACTAGGAGGTGTTTTAGCGCTGCTCGCCTCTATTTTAGTACTGATAGTCGTCCCCATTCTCCACACATCTAAACAGCGAGGCATTACATTTCGTCCTCTTTCCCAATTCCTCTTCTGAACCCTCATCGCGGACGTTGCCATTCTTACCTGGATTGGAGGAATGCCTGTAGAACACCCATTTATTGTTATTGGCCAAGTCGCATCTTTCCTCTACTTCTTCCTGTTCCTCGTCCTCGCCCCACTAGCGGGATGAGCCGAAAATAAAGCCCTCGCATAAGCCTGCAGCCGTAGCTCAGCGCCAGAGCGCCGGTCTTGTAAACCGGACGCCGGAGGTTAAAATCCTCCCTGCTGCTCAAAGAAAGGAGATTCTAACTCCTACCCCTAACTCCCAAAGCTAGGATTCTATGCTAAACTATTCTTTGCATGTAATTGCATGTAATTGCATGTAATTGCATGTAATTGCATGTAATTGCATGTAATTGCATGTAATTGCATGTAATTGCATGTAATTGCATGTAATTGCAAGCACAAAGTACATGTATGTATTAACACCATACATTTATATTAACCATATAAGGGGCATTCAAGGACATATATGTATTATCAACATATCTAGGTTTACCCCATTCATATATCACCATATAACTAAGGGTTACATAAAGCATATAGAGATTTATTATACATTATATTAAATCTTGGACAGGCGAAATTTAAGACCGAACACAATTACTCATAAGTTAAGTTATACCTTTACCCAACATCTCGTCATACCTCAAAATCTTAATGTAGTAAGAGCCTACCATCAGTTGATTTCTTAATGCCAACGGTTATTGAAGGTGAGGGACAACTATTGTGGGGGTTTCACACAGTGAATTATTCCTGGCATTTGGTTCCTACTTCAGGGCCATTGATTGATATTATTCCTCACACTTTCATCGACGCTTACATAAGTTAATGGTGGAATACATACTCCTCGTTACCCACCAAGCCGGGCATTCTTTCTACGGCGCATGGGGTTCCTTTTTTTTTTTTTCCTTTCAGCTGGCATTTCACAGTGCACACGGGAATAAAAAATAAGGTTGAACATTTACTCTGCCGCTCGTATATAGTATGAGTGGTGAAAAGATATTATTCAAAGAACCCCATATAAGGATATCATGTGCATAAGTAGTGATAATTTCTCCTTATTTCCCTGTGAGACCCCCCTCTGGGTTTTATTACGGGGTTTTTTGCGTAAAACCCCCCTACCCCCCTAAACTCCTAAGATAGTTATCATTCCTGAAAACCCCCCGGAAACAGGAAAACCTCTAGAAGTATTTAGTGGGGACCCAACTTGCATCTATTTACATTATTAAAATAATGTGCAT